TAATAATATTAAATTTTAATTTAATTATTATAATTAATAATTAATTAAATATTTCAATGATTATATATTGATTTATAATAATATTAATTTTTAATATTAATATTATAAAAAGAAAAAAAAATAGAATATTTAAAATTTAATAATTAATAATAAATATTTTATATATAAAAAAAAAAAAAAACTAAAGTAAAAAAATATAGTATTAAATAAAATTTTTATGGTTTAATAGTTTATTATAAATTTATTTTGCATATAAATTTTAGTGTTAATTTTTAATTATTTTAATAATATTTAAGTTAATTAAATAGCAATTAAAATTAAAAATTTAAGAAATTAAGATTTAGTAATATTTAAATTAATAACAAATTTTGTGCCAGCAGTTGCGGTTAAACAAAAGTTAAATTAAATTTTATTAGTAATTAATTTATAAATAATAATTAAAATTTAAATAAATATAAATTTAATGGGTGAAATTTTTAATTTATTTAATTTAATTTTTTTTTTATAATTTAATAAATTTTTAAATAAACTAGGATTAGATACCCTATTATTAATAATTTAAATTAAAAATACTAAAATAGTATGTAATTATTTATTGAAACTTAAATAATTTGGCGGTATTTTAGTTCATTTAGAGGAATCTGTTTATTAATTGATAATCCACGAATAAATTTACTTAATTTTATAATTTTGTATATCGTTGTTAAAAAAATATTTTTAAATAAAAATAATATTTTAAATTATAAAAAAAAAAATTAAATCAGATCAAGATGCAGATTATAATTAAGAATATAATGGATTACAATAAATTTATTTAAATGAATATTAATTTGTAAAAATTAATTGAAATTGGATTTAAATGTAATTTTATTTAATTTATTAAAATGATTTAAAATTAAAATATGTACATATTGCCCGTCACTTTCATAAATAAGTTGAAATAAGTCGTAACAAAGTAGAGGTACTGGAAAGTGTTTCTAGAAATAACAAATTGGAGCTTGATATAAGTATTTCATTTACATTGAAATGATATTGGAATTTTCAATTAATTTGAGGGGAAAAATTAATAATTTATAATTAATTAAAGTAATTTTAATATTAAAATAGGGGGTTTTAGTATTATTAAAGAAATAATTAAGAAATTTATAGTTGAGTAGTATTGTATAAGAAATTTAAAATATTTTGAAAATGAATTTATTTTAAAGTAATTATTATTTATTGTATCTTGGGTATCAGAGTTTATTAATTATTTATTTAAATATAAATATTTCTCGAATTTAGAAGAGATAATTAATTATGAAAGTTATTGTGGCATAAATATTTTTAATAATTAATTTGAAATGAAATGTTAATCGTTTTTAAATATATCTAGTTTTTTAAGAAAAAAATTTAATTTTAAATTAAATTTTTTAATTAGTTAATTAATTAACTAATTAAAAAATTTAATTTTATATTTTAAGGGATAAGCTTTAAATTAAATTTTTATAATTATTTAATTTTTATTTGAAATTTTTAAAATTTATATTGTTTAAAAAATTTAATTTATTATAAATAATTTCATTATTTAAAATAAAATTTTATAATAATTTAATTTTTTATTAAAAAATAATTTATAATAAGATAAAATTAGTTATAATGATAAAATTAGTATTAAATATAAATTAAATTATTTAATTTTGTTTAATTAAGTAAAAGGAATTCGGCAAATTTTTATATTCACTTGTTTATCAAAAACATGTCTTTTTGTAAATAATTTAAAGTCTAATCTGCCCACTGATAATTTTATTGAAGGGCTGCAGTATTTTGACTGTACAAAGGTAGCATAATCAATAGTCTTTTAATTGGTGACTTGTATGAAAGATTGGATGAAATATATACTGTCTCTAATTTATATAAAGAATTTAATTTTTTAATTAAAAAGTTAAGATAAGTTTAAAAGACGAGAAGACCCTATAGAGTTTTATATTTGGATTAATTTTAATTTTTTTTTAGTTTAATAATTAAAATTAATTTGAATTATTTTGTTGGGGTGATAGAAAAATAAAATTAACTTTTTTTAATAAGTTTCATTAATAGTTGAATAAATGATCCAAAATTTTTGATTAAAAGAAAAAATTACCTTAGGGATAACAGCGTAATTTTTTTTTTTAGTTCAAATAAGAAGAAGAGTTTGCGACCTCGATGTTGGATTAAGGTAAAATTTATATGCAAAAGTATAAAGTTTTGATCTGTTCGATCATTAAAATCTTACATGATCTGAGTTCAAACCGGTGTGAGCCAGGTTGGTTTCTATCTTTAAAAAAATGAAATATTTTAGTACGAAAGGAATAAGTATTTAAATTAAATTTAATATTAGAATTTTATTAATTTTTTTTTGTATAATTCTAAAACTATTTTGGCAGAAAAGTGTAATGGTTTTAGAAGTCATAAATGTATAATTTTATTTATATAGGTAGTATATGATATTAGTTGATTTATTTTTAGTTTTTTTAGGTGTATTAATTTTAATTTTAGGTGTATTAATTGGAGTTGCTTTTTTGGTTTTATTAGAGCGAAGGGTTTTAGGTTATATTCAAGTTCGTAAAGGTCCAAATAAAGTAGGAATAATTGGTATTTTACAGCCTTTTTCTGATGCTATTAAATTATTTACTAAAGAACAAACATATCCAATATTTTCAAATTATTTATCTTATTATTTTTCTCCTGTAATTAGATTTATTTTATCATTGATAATTTGAATAATAATTCCTTATTATTTTAATTTAATTAGTTTTAATTTAGGGATTATATTTTTTTTATGTTGTACTAGATTAGGTGTTTATACAGTTATAGTAGCAGGTTGATCTTCAAATTGTAATTATTCTTTATTGGGGGGATTACGTTCTGTAGCTCAAACTATTTCTTATGAAGTTAGTTTGGCTTTAATTTTAATATCTAGAATTATTTTAATTATAGATTTTAATATAATTAATTTTATAATTTATCAAGATTTAATTTGGTTTTTTTTTTTGATAATTCCTTTAAGTTTGTGTTGATTTTCTTCTAGATTAGCTGAAACCAATCGAACTCCATTTGATTTTGCTGAGGGTGAAAGAGAATTAGTTTCTGGATTTAATATTGAGTATAGAAGTGGTGGATTTGCTTTGATTTTTTTAGCTGAATATTCTAGAATTTTATTTATAAGTTTATTATTTAGTTTATTGTATTTAGGGGGTTATAGATTAAGTATTTTTTTTTATGTTAAGTTAACTTTTATTTCATTTTTATTTATTTGAGTACGTGGTACTTTACCTCGTTATCGTTATGATAAGTTAATATATTTAGCTTGAAGGGTTTATTTACCGGTTTCTTTAAATTTTTTAATGTTTTATTTAGGTTTAAAAATTATATTAATTTAAATTAATTTTTTTTTAGTATAAATTAATAGAATTTTTATTCTTTCTTAAGTTTTCAAAACAAATGCTTTTAACAAGCTCATTAATTAAAAAATTAATTTATCTCAATAAATTCTAATAATGGGGTTTATAATATAATATGAAAAATAAATAATTGTTAAGATTTGTCCAGTAATAATATAAGGATCTTCAACAGGTCGAGCTCCAATTCATGTTAATAGGATAATAGTAGTCACTATGATTCAAAATAGGATTTTATTGATGGGGTAAAATTGAATTCCTTGAATTTTTTTTAAAAATGTTAAAGGTAAAATAATTAAAATTAAAATGGAAAGTACTAATGCAATAACACCTCCTAATTTATTAGGAATTGATCGTAAAATTGCATAGGCAAATAAAAAATATCATTCAGGTTGAATATGAACTGGTGTAACTAGTGGGTTTGCGGGGGTAAAGTTATCAGGGTCTCCTAATAAATAGGGATTAGTTAAAGTTAGTAAAATTAAAGAAAATAAAATAATAATAAATCCAATTATATCTTTAAATGTAAAAAATGGGTGAAATGGAATTTTATCTAAGTTTCTGTTAATTCCTAAAGGGTTATTTGATCCTGTTTGATGTAGAAATAAAAGATGAATTATTGTTATTATTAAGATTACAAAGGGTAAGATAAAATGAAATGTGTAAAATCGAGTTAAGGTTGCATTATCGATGGCAAATCCCCCTCAAATTCAATTTACTAAAGTAGTTCCTAAATAGGGAATAGCTGATAATAAATTAGTAATAACAGTAGCCCCTCAAAATGATATTTGTCCCCATGGTAAAACATAGCCTATGAAAGCTGTTGCTATTAATAAAAATAAAATAATAATTCCTACTATTCATGTATATTTTAAATTAAATGATTCATAATAAATTCCTCGTCCAATATGAATATAAATGCAAATGAAAAAAAATGATGCTCCATTGGCGTGCAAGGTTCGAATTAATCATCCATAATTTACATTTCGACAAATATAATTTACTCTATAGAAAGCTAGTTCGATATTAGCTGTATAATATATAGTTAAAAATAATCCTGTAATAATTTGAATAATTAGGCATATAGCTAATAAAGATCCAAAATTTCATAATGATGAAATATTAGTTGGTGAAGGTAGATCAATTAGTGATCTATTAATAATTTTTAAAATAGGGTGAGTTTTACGGATTGGTTTAAAAATATTTATCATTAGTTAAATGATGATCGTAAAGGGCCATAAAAAATATTAGTAATTTTTACAATTGCAATTAAAGTAATAAATAAATAAATAATTAATATAATTATAATTATAAATGTTTGGTTGTTATATAATTTAGCTAAATTAATTTTATTTTCATTATTTAAGAATAAAAATATATTAAAAAAATTATTTATTTCTAAATTATTAATATTGATATTTATTCATGATAAGTTATTTATAAATATTATTCTTATTAAAATAATTAAAAATATATTAAAAATTAAATAAATGTTTATAAAAAATGATGTTTTGAAAATTTCATTTGATGCAATTCTTCTAACATAAATAAATAATACTAAAAGACCACCTAAAAATGTTAAGAATAAAATATATGAAAATCAATAAGTTTTAATAATTATGCTTGAAATTATACATGATAGTAAGGTTTGAATTAAGATTATTAATCCTATAGATAGGGGATTATTTATAAATAATATAAAAAAGGATAGAGAAATAATTGAAAAGGATAGAAATATTTTTGTAATTTCAAAGAATAGTTTAATAAAAATAATAATTTTGGAGATTATTGATATAGATAGTTCTTTTTCTTTGAAGTTTTTAAAGAACATTCTTATTTTTGATTTACAAGACCAATGTTTTGAGTTTAAACTATAAAAACTAATGATAATTTTTTTTAATATGGGGGTTGTAATTATTATTATATTTATTATTGGAAATATAATTTTTGTGTCTAAACATAAACATTTATTAATTGTTTTATTAAGATTAGAATTTATTGTTTTAAGAGTTTTTTTTTTTATAATTATTTTATTTAGTTATATTGAATATGATATATATATATTAATGGTTTTTTTAGTTTTTTCTGTTTGTGAAGGGGCTTTAGGTCTATCTATTTTAGTTTCTATAATTCGTACTCATGGAAATGATTATTTTCAAAGTTTTAGTTTATTATAAAAATTAGGTTAAAAATTAGATTAAAATGATAAAATTTTTATTTATAATAATTTTTATAATTCCATTATGTTTTAATGTGCAAATATATTGAATGGTTCAAATAATATTATTTTTAATAATATTTATATTTATAAATTTAATAATTAATATTGAAAATTATTGTAATTTAAGATATATATATTCTTGTGATATTTTATCTTATGGTTTAATTTTATTAAGATTATGAATTTGTATTTTAATAATTATAGCAAGTGAGAATTTAAAAAAAATAAATTTTTATTTAAGTTTTTTTATTTTAAATTTGATATTTTTATTAATTATACTATATTTAACTTTTAGAGTTATAAATTTATTTATATTTTATTTATTTTTTGAGGGGAGATTAATTCCTACATTAATGTTAATTATTGGTTGAGGTTATCAACCTGAGCGAATTCAGGCTGGGATATATTTATTATTTTATACTTTATTTGTTTCTTTACCGTTATTATTAGGTGTTTTTTATATTTTTTATTCAATAAATTCAGTCACAATCTATTTTTTAAAATTTTTTAATTTTGAGATATATTTATTATATTTTTGTATGGTAATAGCGTTTTTAGTTAAGATACCTATATATTTTGTTCATTTGTGATTGCCTAAAGCTCATGTTGAGGCTCCTGTTTCAGGTTCTATAATTTTAGCAGGAATTATATTAAAATTAGGGGGTTATGGATTATTGCGAGTAATAATTATATTACAAAGATTAGGTTTAAAATTTAATATTATTTGGGTTGTTATTAGTTTAGTGGGGGGCTTTTATATTAGATTGAAATGTTTTTGTCAAGTTGATATTAAATCATTAATTGCTTATTCTTCAGTTGCTCATATAAGAATAGTGATTGCAGGGATTATAACAATAAATTATTGGGGACTTATTGGTTCTTATATTTTGATAATTGGTCATGGATTATGTTCTTCAGGTATATTTTGTTTAGCTAATATTAATTATGAACGTTTAGGTAGACGAAGATTATTTATTAATAAGGGTATAATAAATTTTATACCTTCTATAAGTTTATGGTGATTTTTATTAATATCTTCTAATATAGCAGCTCCTCCTTCTTTAAATTTAATGGGTGAAATTAGATTAATTAATAGTTTATTAAGTTGGTCTTGAATTTCAATATTTATGTTAATATTAATTTCTTTTTTTAGTGCGGGGTATAGATTATATTTATATTCTTATATTCAACATGGGAAGTATTATAGAGGAGTTTATAGATTTTATATAGGGTTATCTCGGGAATATTTATTGTTATTTTTACATTGATTTCCTTTAAATGTTTTAGTTTTAAAGATTGATTATGTGATAATTTGATTTTAATTTTTACTTAAATAATTTAAAATATAAAATATTGATTTGTGGTTTCAAAAATATGAATGTAGTTCATTTTAGGTTATTCAAAAATATTCTATTTGTTTTATAAGATTTTTTTTTTTATTTTTTTTTAGTTTATTTAATTTTTTTATGGTTATTTATTTTATTATAAATAATTTGGTTATTTTTTTAGAGTGGGAGATTATTTCTTTTAATTCTATAAGAATTGTTATAAGAATTTTATTAGATTATATATCTTTATTGTTTATAATATTTGTTTCATTAATTTCTTCTGTGGTTATTTATTATAGAAAAAGATATATAAGTTCTGAGTTAAATTTGAATCGTTTTGTTATTTTAGTATTATTATTTGTATTTTCTATAATTTTATTGATTATTAGTCCTAATATTATTAGAATTTTATTAGGGTGAGATGGTTTAGGTTTAGTTTCTTATTGTTTAGTAATTTATTATCAAAATATTAAATCTTATAATGCCGGGATGTTAACTGCTTTATCTAATCGAATTGGAGATGTTTTTATTTTGATAGTAATTGGTTGGATGGTAAATTATGGGGGTTGAAATTATTTATTTTATTTAAATTTTATAAGAAATGATTTTGTTATGTTTATAGTTAGTATAATAATTATTATTGCAGCTATAACAAAAAGAGCTCAAATTCCTTTTAGATCTTGATTACCTGCAGCAATGTCAGCTCCTACTCCAGTCTCAGCTTTAGTTCATTCTTCAACTTTAGTAACGGCAGGAATTTATTTATTGATTCGATTTAATTTATTATTGGTTGATACATTATTTATTAAAATTTTATTATTGTTATCAGGTTTAACAATATTTATAGCTGGTATTTCTGCTAATTATGAATTTGATTTGAAAAAAATTATTGCCTTATCTACTTTAAGACAATTAGGTTTAATAATAAGAATTTTAAGAATGGGAATACCAGATTTGGCATTTTTTCATTTACTAACTCATGCTATATTTAAGGCTTTGTTATTTATATGTGCGGGGGTTATTATTCATATAATAAGAGATATTCAAGATATTCGTTTAATAGGCGGGATTGCTAATTATATTCCAATAACTACTATTTGTTTAAATATTTCTAATATAGCTTTATGTGGAATTCCTTTTTTGGCGGGATTTTATTCTAAGGATTTAATTTTAGAAATAGTTAGAATAAGTAGATTAAATTTTTTTATTTTTTTATTATATTATATTTCTATTGGATTAACTATATTTTATAGTTTTCGTTTAGTTATATATTTAATAATTAATGATTATAATTTATTATCTATTTATAATTTATATGATGAAGATTTTATTATATTAAAAAGAATAATGGTTTTATTATTTATAAGAATTATTAGAGGAAGATTTTTAATGTGGTTGATTTTTCCTTATCCTTATATAATTTATTTGTCGTTTAATATAAAAATAATAGTGATTTATATAAGAGTTTTAGGGGTATTAATAGGATTTTTTATTAGAAATATAAGTATTTATTCAATAAATAAATTTTTAGTAAGATATGAAATAAGAAATTTTTTATGTTTAATGTGATTTATGCCTAATTTATCAACTTATGGTTTAAATTTTTATTTTTTAAATATGGGTCAAATTTTATTAAAAAATATTGATATAGGGTGAAGTGAGTTATATAGTGGTCAAGGAATATTCATGATTTTAAAAAAATATTCTATTTTTTATAGTTTTTTTCAAATAAATAATTATAAGATTTATTTATTTAGATTTGTTTTATGAATATTTATGGTTTTTATAATAATTATTTTATATTTAAATAGCTTATAATTTAGAGTATAATATTGAAGATATTAGGGAGATTAGATGAAATCTTTAGATATTTTTAATAAAGATATTTATAAAAAATAAATTTTTTTATTTTTACAGTGAAAATGTAATGTTTTGTTTTAAACTATATAAATAGAATATATAAATAGAATATTAATTAAATATATAGAAATAAAGAAATATTAATGGAGTTAAACCACTAAAAATTAAGTTAGCAGCTTAATTTTAAACTTTATATTTCTATATATATATATATATATATATATATAATTTAATTGGAATATATAATTCAATTTTATCATTAACAGTGATATACCTCTTTTTTGGTTTCAATTAATTAAATAAGGAGTAAATAAACTCTATCTTTTAAGTCGAAATTAAATGCAAAATTGCTTCTTATTTAAGATAAATTGATAATTTCAATATTTTTTGAATGCAAATCAAAAGTTTTATTTAAACTATAATCCTAATTAATTTGTTCAGTTTAGTATGTTTTGATTTCATTCATGATAAAGTCCAATTAATAAAATAATAATAAAAAAAAATCTAATTTTTGATCAGATAATAAAGTTAGTTAATTTAAATAAGTTAATAATAGGGAAAATTAATGCAATTTCTACATCAAAAATTAAAAAAATTATAGTAATTAAAAAAAAATGTAATGAAAAAGGAATTCGGGCAGAAGATTTAGGGTCAAATCCACATTCAAATGGCGATCTTTTTTCTCGATCGGAAAATGATTTTTTTGATAAGATAATAGATAAAAATATTATAATATTGGAAATAATAATAATAATAAAAGATATATATATAATTAAAAGAATTATTTATATTAAATAAAATTAAACTTTTTGATTGGAAGTCAAATATACTAAATATATTATATAAATTAATTAAATAATTAATTTCCTCATCAATAAATAGAAATATAAAGGAATAATCAAACTACATCTACAAAGTGTCAATATCAAGCTGCTGCTTCAAACCCAAAATGGTGATTTTTAGAAAAGTGATTATTAATATGACGAATTAAACAAATAAATAAAAATATTGTACCGATTATTACATGAAGACCGTGAAATCCTGTTGCTATAAAAAATGTTGACCCATAAATTCTATCAGCGATAGTAAATGGTGCTTCATAATATTCATAGGTTTGTAGTATGGTAAAATAAATTCCTAAAATGATAGTGAAAAATAATCCTTGAGTTATTTGTGAGTGATTATTATTTATAATAGCATGATGAGCTCAGGTAACAGTTACCCCAGATGTAATTAAAATAATAGTATTAAGTAAGGGAATTTGAAATGGGTTAAATGGTGTAATATTTGTAGGGGGTCAAATTGCACCAATTTCAATATTAGGGGATAAACTTCTATGGAAAAAAGCTCAAAAAAATGAAATAAAAAAAAATACTTCAGAAATAATAAATAAGATCATTCCTCATCGCAATCCTTTAATTACTAAAATAGTATGTTTACCTTGTAAGGTTCCTTCACGACAGATATCTCGTCATCATTGATATATAGTTAAAATTACAATTATATATCCTAAAATTAATAGATTTATATTAAAATTATGGAATCATTTAATTATTCCTGTTACTAAGGTTAGTACTCCAATAGCTCCAATAAGGGGTCAAGGTCTATAATCGACTAAGTGGTATGGATGGTTAAAATTATTTTTCATTAGTTTACTTCTCTAGAATATAATGTTCTTAAAATAGCAATAACATAGGATTGAATAATTGCTACAGCTGACTCTAAGATTAATAGTAAAATTTGAATGATGATTAATAAAGAAATAAAATAAGAGTTAAGAATAGACCCAGTTCCTCTTAATAAGGTTATTAATAAATGTCCTGCGATTATATTAGCTGTTAATCGTACTGCTAAAGTTCCTGGTCGAATAATATTGCTAATAGTTTCAATTAATACTATGAAGGGTATTAAAATACCTGGGGTGCCTTGAGGAATTATATGACTAAATATATGTTGAGTATTATTAATTCATCCATAAAATATAAATCTTAATCATAATGGTAATGAGATAGACAATGATAATGTTAAGTGACTAGTTCTAGTAAAAATATAAGGAAATAAACCTAAAAAATTATTAAATAATACAAAAGAAAATATAGAGATAAAAATAAAAGTGGAACCATTAGAAGTTTCTCCTAGTAGTATTTTAAATTCTTTATGTAGTTTATTTAAAATAAAATTTCAAAAAAAAAAAAATCGATTTGGGATTAATCAAAATGAATATGGAATAAATATTAAGCCAAAGAAAGTTCTAATTCAATTTAGGGGTAAATTTAATAAGTTTGTAGATGGATCAAAAATTGAAAATAAATTAGTTATCATTTTCAAATTAAGCTATTTTTTTTTTTTAATGGTAAATAGTTATTATTTTTATTATTAATGTTAATAAAAATATAATAATTTATAATATTAAAAATAATAAAAATACAAATAAAAAATATAAAAGAAAAAATTCAATTAATAGGTATTATTTGAGGGATAAAAGAATATTATAATGAATAATAATTTAAATTTGACATATTTATGTTATTTTTTAACTAATTCTTTTCATTAGAAGTATTTGCTAATTTACTATAAGATGATTTAAGAGACCATTACTTGCTTTCAGTCATCTAATGAAGAATAATTATTAATTCAATTAATAAAATTTTTAATTGAAATTCTTTCAATTACAATAGGTATAAAACTATGATTTGCTCCACAAATTTCTGAGCATTGTCCAAAGTAAATTCCTGGTCGTCTAATAAAAAAATTAGTTTGATTTAAACGTCCTGGATTAGCATCGACTTTAACCCCTAAAGATGGGATAGTTCAAGAATGAATTACATCCGTTGCTGTAACTATAATTCGAATTTGGTTATTTATTGGGAGGGTAATACGATTATCAACATCCAATAAACGAAAGTTATTTTTATTTATTTCACTTAATGGTATTATATAAGAATCAAATTCAATATTATTAAAATCTGAATATTCATAACTTCAATATCATTGATGTCCGATTGATTTTAGGGTAATTAATGGATTATTTAATTCATCTAAAAGGTATAATAAGCGTAAAGAAGGTAAAGCGATAAAAATTAAAGTAATTGCAGGAATAATTGTTCAAATTAGTTCGATTATTTGTTCTTCTAGTAAAAATCGATTAATATATTTATTAAAAAATAATTTAATTATTAAATACCCAACTAAAATAGTAATTATAACTAAAATAATTAATGTATGATCATGGAAAAAGATAATTTGTTCTATTAATGGTGATGCTCCATTTTGAAAATTAAGATTTGATCAAGTTGCCATTTCTAAAAAAAGGATATTCCTTTATAAATGGGGTTTAAATCCATTACATATAATCTGCCATATTAGAAATTTCTTAAAATGGGAATTTCATTATATGAATGTTCTGCTGGTGGGAGATTTTGATATCATTCAATTGATGATGATAAATTTAATGAAAATAAGATTATACGTTGATTGATTATTGATTCTCAGATAATAATTAAAATTATTATTACTGCTAATAGTGAAATATATGATCCTAGGGATGAAATAATATTTCATGAAATGTAGGCATCAGGATAATCTGAGTAACGTCGAGGTATACCTGCTAAACCTAAAAAATGTTGGGGAAAAAAAGTTAAATTAACTCCAATAAATATGATAAAAAATTGAATTTTTAAAAAGTATGGATTAAGGCTTAATCCTGTAAATAAAGGGTATCAATGAATAAATCCTGCAATAATAGCAAATACTGCTCCTATAGATAGGACATAATGAAAATGTGCCACTACATAATAAGTGTCATGTAATGCGATATCAATTGAAGAATTAGCTAATACTACGCCTGTTAATCCCCCTACTGTAAATAAAAAAACAAATCCTAATCTTCAGAGAATTGAGGGGTTGTAATTAATTTGAGTTCCATGAATTGTAGCTAATCATCTAAAAATTTTAATTCCTGTTGGAACAGCAATAATTATGGTTGCAGATGTGAAATAAGCTCGGGTATCAATATCTATTCCTACTGTAAATATATGATGTGCTCAAACTACAAATCCTAATAATCCAATTGCTATTATTGCATAAATTATTCCTAAGGATCCAAATGTTTCTTTTTTTCCTCTTTCTTGAGAAATAATATGTGAAATTATACCAAATCCTGGTAAAATTAAAATATAAACTTCTGGATGTCCGAAAAATCAAAATAGATGTTGATAAAGGATTGGGTCTCCTCCTCCAGCAGGGTCAAAAAAAGATGTATTTAAATTTCGGTCAGTTAATAATATAGTAATGGCTCCTGCTAAGACAGGGAGTGAGAGTAATAATAATAAAGCTGTGATTCCAACAGCTCATACAAATAAAGGTATTTGATCAAAAGATATACCATTAATTCGTATATTAATAATTGTAGTAATAAAATTAATAGCTCCTAAAATTGATGAGATTCCTGCTAAATGTAAGGAGAAAATTGCTAAATCAACAGATCTTCCACTATGGGCAATATTAGATGAAAGTGGGGGGTAAACAGTTCATCCAGTTCCTGCACCATTTTCTACAATTCTTCTTGAAATTAAAAGAGTTAATGATGGGGGTAATAATCAAAATCTTATATTATTTATTCGTGGAAATGCTATATCAGGAGCTCCTAATATTAATGGCACTAATCAATTTCCGAATCCTCCAATTATAACAGGTATAACTATAAAAAAAATTATAATAAATGCATGGGCTGTTACAATTGTATTATAAATTTGATCATCTCCAATTAATGATCCAGGATTACCTAATTCAGCTCGAATTAATAAACTTAGAGATGTTCCTACCATACCTCTTCAAATTCCAAAAATAAAATATAAAGTACCAATATCTTTATGGTTTGTTGAATAAAGTCATTTTCGCTAAATAAAATGGCTGAGATTTAAGCGATAAATTGTAAATTTATTAACAAGAAATAATTCTTTTTTATTATGATATTATTTAAGATGAGAATTAATTAAAGATAAAAGAGCTTTATATTCAAAATTAAATGATATAAAATTGCAAATTTTAAGGTATAATAAAATTATTAAGGCTTAAAGAATTTATCTTTATAAATAATTTTGAAGATTATTAGTTTTATTTAACTTAAAACCTTAATAATTTATATAAAAAAAAAAGTTCTTAAAGTTAATCCTCAAAATGAAATAATAGAAGAAAAAATTAATGTGTGAAATATATTATTTTTAATTTTAATTTTAATTCATTTTAATTTTAAATAGTTAAATATAATTGAAGAATATATAATTCGAATATATAAAAATAATAAAATTAATCTTATTATAATTAAAATAAAAGTTAAACTATAAAAATTATTATTTATTAAAAAATTAATAATAATTCATTTAGGAAAAAACCCAATAAAAGGGGGTAATCCCCCTAATGATAATAAATTAATTAATAATAAAAGTTTAATTATATAATTTATATTAATAAAAAATAATTGATTAATAAAAAATACATTAATTAATGAAAATAATGAACATATAATTCTAATTAAAAATGAATATAAAAAAAAATAAAATATTCATAAATTTTCTCTAATTATTATAGCAGATAACATTCAACTTAAATTATTAATAGATGAAAATGCTATTAATTTTCGAATAGAGGTTTGGTTAAAACCTCCAATAGCTCCAATAATAGAATTAAAGATAATAATAATGATTAAAAAATTATTATTATAGTAATAAGATAGTAAAATTATAGGGGAAATTTTTTGTCAAGTTATTAAAATAAAATTATTAAATCAGGATAAGCCTTCAACGATATTGGGAAATCAAAAATGAAAGGGAGCGGATCCTATTTTTATTAATAATGAAGAGTTAATTATAATTATAATATAATTATTTATTTCAAAATTTTTTATTAATATTATTTTGAAAATAATACAAAATAATAAATTAATTGATGCAATAGTTTGAGTTAAAAAATATTTTAAAGAGGCTTCAGATGTTAATATATTATTAGAGTTATTAATTAGGGGGATAAATCTTAATAAATTAATTTCTAGGCCAATTCAACACCCAAATCAAGAGTTTGATGAAATTGAAATTATTGTACTAAAAAATAAAATAAAAAAAAAAAACATTTTATTAGAATTAAATGGGGAAAAAATTTAAAATAGAGTTATTAGTTCTCAGTATAAAATTGAAATTTTATTTATTTATATTTTAGTGTAAGATGCACAATAGTTTTTGATACTATTAGATATAGTTTAATTCTATAAAATATAATAAAGGTAAGAAATTCTTACTTAATTTATTCTATCAGAATAATCCTTTAATCAGGCACTTTATTAAAAAAAAGGTATTTCCTTTATATTTGAGGTATGAACCCAAAAGCTTTATTTAGCTTATTTTTAATTTTTTTTTTATTAGAAAAAAAATTAAAAATGGTTTTATTTATTTATTTATTTTTATATGTT